TGATAGTCAATATGGGCCCTCAGCACCCATCAATGCATGGTGTTCTTCGACTGATCGTTACTCTCGATGGTGAAGATGTTATTGATTGTGAACCCATATTAGGCTATTTACACAGAGGAATGGAAAAAATCGCGGAAAACCGAACTATTATACAATGAGGGAGATAGAAAAAGAGAGAGATGGTAGAAAAGGGGGAGAGATGGGGGAAGAAGATAGGAAGGGGAATAAGGGGGCTCTTTAGGCAGGAGACGGGGGAATTCCTTAAGTTAAGAAAGAAAAAAGAATAAGAACACGGATACATAACATAAAAAAAAGAATAAATAAGACGATATTCGCCCTCCCCCTACATATTTAATTTCTTCTCCTATACAAAAACCAGCAAGACCTACTCCATTGGTAATTCCATCAATGACACCCTTATCGAAAAACTGCGTTAGTTCAGTTAATCCTCTTATACCCAGGGTAAAGACCCTAGTATATAAAATATCTATATAACCACGATTATATGACCAACTGTATATCTTTTTTTTTACTTGATCCGAAAAAAACTTTTTAGGACTCTCTTTTACAAGAGAATTTATTAAATCCAAATTCTGAAAAAAGGAATAAGCGGATCCATAGAAGATATATGCTATGGATAGACCAAACATAGCTAGACTTACAGAAGAAATTGCATTAGTGATAAATTCATATGAATTTATGGAAGAATTAGAACTTTCCTGGAAAAAGTTTATTGAGGGAGTTAACCACTTTGATAATATGGTTAACTCCGCTATTCCATTATCCATTACTCCATTATCAAAATGGATTCCTATGGATCCAATGAACAAAGTAAAAAGCAGTAATATAAAAAGAGGGAATAGCATAGTATTTCCCGTTTCATGAGGATAGACAAAAGTGTTTTTAGCCCCAAAGGAAGTACTAAAGGACCCTATCCTATTTCTTGTATTACCATGAATTTTGGATATATTTTGTGAAAAAAAAGAAACTCCACTCTTCGTTGTTGATAAAATGAAATCCCTATTCACTCCTTTGGGTATCCTTTTTCCCCATAAGGATATTGAATACAACGAACCCTCTTTAGTGCTACTGTAATTTTGAAAATGAACACGCAGGTACCCATCAAAAGTAAGTAAATATATCCGAAACATATAAAACGCAGTTAATCCTGCAGTAAAAGAGGCTATTATTCCAAAAAAGGGTGAATACAACCAACTATTACTAAGGATTTCATCTTTGGACCAGAAGCAAGCAAGAGGTGGAATACCACAAAGAGAAAGCGTACCCCATAAAAAAGTAGTTCTTGTAATTGGAACGTATTTTCTTAAACCACCCATAAGAACCATATTCTGACTTTTATCTGGTGAATATCCAACAAGAGGTTCCATTGAATGAATAATGGATCCGGATCCCAAGAACAATAAAGCTTTCGAATAAGCATGAGTGATCAAATGGAATAAAGCAGCTTGATAAGAACCTATACCTAGAGCTAACATCATATAACCCAATTGAGACATTGTAGAATAGGCTAAGCTTCTTTTAATGTCTCTCTGAGCAAGAGCTAAAGTAGCTCCTAAGAAAAGTGTTATTGTACCTACTAAAGAAATGAAACTCATTATTAAAGGTAGGGATATGAAAAGAGGAAGAAGTCGAGCTAGAAGAAAAATCCCCGCAGCAACCATAGTTGCTGCGTGTATAAGAGCCGAAATGGGAGTGGGTCCTTCCATAGCATCGGGTAACCATACGTGAAGAGGGAATTGTGCAGATTTCGCAACTGCACCAAGGAATAATAAAAAAGCACACAAAGTAGTAAGTAAGGAATTAATCCCATTATTAGGAATCCAGTTATTAGCTATTTTGAACAAATCCCTAAACTCTAAACTACCTGTTATCCAAAAAAAACCTAAAATTCCTAATAACAGACCAAAATCCCCTACACGATTAGTTACAAAAGCTTTTTGACAAGCACTCGCTGCAATTGGCCGTGTAAACCAAAAGCCTATCAATAAATAGGAACACATTCCCACAAGTTCCCAAAAAAAATAAATTTGTATCAAATTGGAACTAGTAACCAATCCCAACATGGAAGTATTGAAAAAACTTATATAAACAAAAAATCTCAAATATCCTTCATCGTGAGACATATAATCGTCACTATAAATAAGAACGAGGATTCCTACAGTAGTAATTAGTATTAACATAATAGAAGTAAGCGGGTCGATCAAGTATCCAAATTCTAAGGAAAAATCATTATTGACGGTCCAAGACCATAGATATTGATAGATAGAACTTCCATTTATTTGTTGAATAGATAGGTGAACTGAGAATACCATAGCTATACTTAAGAGTAAAACACAAGGAAAAGCCCATATGCGACGAAGATTTTTTGTTGCTGTCGGAATAAAAATAAGTCCAAACCCCATTGACATAATAACTGGAAGTGGGAGAAGAGGGATTACCCATGCATATTGATATGTATGTTCCATAAGAAAAGAAATTGCAATTTTTACTTAAAATTTTTCTATAAAATAAAATAGTTTCCGATTCACCAAACCAATTCTTATCTCTTTCTGAAGGAATTCAAAAAAATAAGAATAAGACAAAATACTGGAATTCTTCATTTTTCCAAATTTCTCTCATTGAAATAATAAAAAATGAAGAATGGGTTTACTTGGTTAAATTCAAAAAGTTAATTAAATAACTTTGTTACCTAGTTATTACCTAAAGAAGGATATTTGTTAAAATACAAAAAAGGATTGAATCATTTTACTTTCTATTCATTTTTGTATTTCTTTCTATTAAAATGAAGATGAAGCAGCTCTCATGTTTCGTAACTGATTGATTGAATTCCAATGAAAACCTATGTTTATAGGAAATTATAGAATATTCCTTACTTCATATAGAACTGAAATCCTAATGACTAGAATTACCTAAGTTTTAGAATGTCTTGTTTAAGAGACTAAGTATTTTTTTTGTTTTGATTGGAATTCCATTATGGAATACCATTCTGAACTTAATTAACTATTTGAATTTTCCCTTCCTTTTATCCCCCCATCTTATATGGGGGATAGGCCGTAGATCTATATATGGAGTATACTTAATATATAATTTAAATAGAAAACCTTTGTATATATTCTATATTATTAAAACAAAGTATAAAATATATATGAAAAATATGCTAAAATAAAAAATAAAAAATTCTTGTCTTATCCGCATTAGAGAAAATAAAGTAAAAAAGAATTCTGAATTTCAGTTCAGTATCTAAGTATAAATACTAAGAAAAAGTATAAATACTAAGAAAAAACAGAAAGAAGGATTGATTTGCGGCAATAGATGTCTTTCACATACAACTAGAAAAAAATAATCTCCTTTTTGAATGGCAGTTCCAAAAAAACGTACTTCGATGTCAAAAAAGCGTATTCGTAAAAATCTTTGGAAGAAAAAGACTTATTTTTCCATAGTACAATCTTATTCTTTAGCAAAATCAAGATCATTTTCCAGCGGTAGCGAGCATCCAAAACCAAAGGGTTTTTCTGGGCAACAAACAAACAAATAATCTGGTTTTGGAATAATCTGAATTGACCTATCCCAAAGAAATTCCAATTATTTAATATGAATAATTCGGATTAATTAATGAATGTACTTTTATGTGTCGAATTCCTCGGTACAATATTCTTAGAACTAACCCCTCTGATATTATAGAACAAAAGTTTTTGGTATACTGTGTCCTAAGTATTCTTTTCCTATCAACGAACTTTTCATAATAGAATCCTCATATTTTATTATGAGGATTCTATTATGAAAAGTAGAGTATTCTTGCAATAGGACTTACAACTTCTACCTATCTTATCAAAAATCCACAAAAAAATAGGTTTAGGCTTGGTAAATCATATTAATAAGAGCATAAAGGCTTTCATTCTAGAAATTTTGCTAAAATCCAAAATTCTTTGTATTTAATGATGAAATTCTAGAAATTCTAATGGATAGATTGAAAGAATTTTTTTTATTTCAATGAGAAACTAATTAGAAAAAAAAAAAATGAGTTCTATATTGCAACTGAGAAAAAACAGTTCCAACTCTTTCAAGCTTTGTTTCTATTGGGCAAAGCAAGAGTTTATTGTTAAAAAAATCCCCAATGATACTACCAAACGAAGTCCATTTTAATGAAGATTCTAATGTTCCTAAATTCTATGGACTCTCCCAATCTCGACGATTTGCGAGAAAATAACTATTATTCTTTTAACTTCCCTATTATTTAAAGTGAGCCGCCATGGTGAAATTGGTAGACACGCTGCTCTTAGGAAGCAGTGCTCAAGCATCTCGGTTCGAGTCCGAGTGGCGGCATTCTCGAAAAAGAATACAATAGATTAGAAAATGGATTCAATTCGAAATTTCCAATTTTGTAATGGGACCTTCTCCTTATGCTATTTGCAACTTTAGAACATATACTAACTCATATCTCTTTCTCAACCATTTCAATTGTGATTACAATTCATTTGATAACCTTATTAGTTCGTGAACTTGGGGGATTACGTGATTCGTCAGAAAAAGGAATGATAGCCACTTTTTTCTCTATAACAGGATTCTTAGTTTCTCGTTGGTCTTCTTCGGGACATTTTCCATTAAGTAATTTATATGAGTCATTGATCTTCCTTTCATGGGCTCTGTATATTCTTCATACGATTCCTAAGATACAGAACTCTAAAAATGATTTAAGCACAATAACTACGCCAAGTACTATTTTAACGCAAGGCTTTGCCACGTCGGGTCTTTTAACTGAAATGCATCAATCCACAATACTAGTACCTGCTCTACAATCTCAGTGGTTAATGATGCATGTCAGTATGATGTTACTAAGCTATGCAACTCTTTTGTGCGGATCCTTATTATCCGCCGCTCTTCTAATCATTAAATTTCGAAAGAATTTCAATTTCTTTTTAGAAAAGAAAAAAAATGTTTTAAATAAAACATTTTTCTTTAGTGAGTTTAGTGAGATTGAATATTTCTATGTAAAAAGAAGTGCTTTAAAAAACACCTCTTTTCCTTCATTTCCAAATTATTACAAATATCAATTAATTGAGCGTTTGGATTCTTGGAGTTATCGTGTCATTAGCCTAGGGTTTACCCTTTTAACCATAGGTATTCTTTGTGGAGCAGTATGGGCTAATGAGGCGTGGGGATCCTATTGGAATTGGGATCCTAAGGAAACTTGGGCATTTATTACTTGGACCATATTCGCAATTTATTTACATAGTAGAACAAATCCAAATTGGAAGGGTACGAATTCCGCACTTGTAGCTTCGATAGGATTTCTTATAATTTGGATCTGCTATTTTGGTATCAATCTATTAGGAATAGGTTTACATAGTTATGGTGCATTTACATTACCATCTAAATGATTACATAACATAAAACCTTCGTGAAATGAAAGTTTTTCCATTTTTGTTTGATTTGAGAACCCTTGAACGCCTTCTCAAAGGGTTCTCAAAAATTCGAGATAGATCTAATTATACTTTTTTACTTTTTTCTGAATTATTTGGTTTTTCCACTATGGAATATAGAGCGGACTAGTAAAAAAAAAATTATTTAGGATAATAATTGGATAAGAGAGCCTCTACCTTGTCAACCGATAGCGAGAGAACAAAATCTGGATAAATACCAATTCCTATTACTGGTAAAAAGATACAGATTAAAAGAAAGAGTTCTCGTGGTCCAGAATCCACCAAATTTGCGTTTGGAACATGAAATAGCTTGTATCCATAGAACATCTGGCGTAACATAGATAATAAAAAAATAGGAGTTAATATCATTCCAATTGCCATTACAAAAGTAATTAGCATTTTTGGTATTAACAGAAATTTTGGACTAGTAATTAGTCCAAAAAATACTACTAATTCTGCAACAAAACCGCTCATTCCTGGTAAGGCAAGAGAAGCCATTGAAAAGCTACTAAACATGGTAAAAATTTTCGGCATTGGGATAGATATCCCCCCCAGTTCTTCGAGATAAACAAGACGCATTCTATCACAAGCCGTTCCCGCCAAGAAAAAAAGTGTAGCACCAATAAATCCATGGGATAGTATTTGTAAAATAGCTCCATTGAGTCCAATGTTGGTTATGGAACCAATTCCTATAATTATGAAACCCATGTGAGATACGGAGGAGTAGGCTATTCTTTTTTTGAAATTTCGTTGACCAAGAGAAGTTGAAGCTGCATAGATTATTTGCATCGCTCCTATTATTACCAACCAGGGGGAAAATAGATAATGAGCATGAGGTAACAATTCCATATTGATCCGAATTAATCCGTATGCTCCCATCTTTAATAGGATTCCCGCTAAAAGCATACATGTACTGTAATGCGCTTCCCCATGGGTATCTGGTAACCACGTATGTAGGGGTATAATCGGCAATTTGACAGCATAAGCAATAAGGAAGCCAAAATATAATAGTATTTCCAATGTTGCAGGGTATGATCGATTAATTAATCTTTCCAAATCTAATCTTGGTTCGTTGGAACCATATAAGCCCATACCTAGAACTCCGATTAAGAAAAAAATGGAACCGCCTGCAGTATACAAAATAAATTTTGTAGCTGAATACAGACGCCTCTTTCCTCCCCACATGGATAAAAGTAAGTAAACAGGAATTAATTCTAACTCCCACATGATAAAAAAAAGTAAAAGGTCTCGCGAAGAAAATAATCCTATTTGACCACTATACATTGCTAGCATCAGGAAATAGAATAATCGCGAATTCCGGGTAACTGGCCAAGCTGCTAAAGTAGCTAAAGTAGTGATAAATCCTGTCAATAAAATAGATCCTAATGAAAGTCCATCGATTCCCAATCTCCAGTGGAAATCAAAGACATCTATCCATTTAGAATCCTCCTTTAATTGGATTAAGGGATCCTCCAATTGGAAATGATAACAGAATGCATAAGTCATTAGAAGGAATTCTAATAAACAAATAGATATAGTATACCACCTAACGATTTTGTTTCCCCTATGAGGTAAAAAGAAAATTAATGAACCTGCAAATATCGGCAAAACAACAAGTATTGTTAACCAAGGAAAATAACTCATGATAAAGTGATAAAGAGAAGATACGTTTTGACCAGAAAAGCCCGTGCTCGAAATAAGCGAGCACAGGCTTCCTCGGTAAAGAGGAATCAGACGATTCAAGTGGAGTTTTTTGTAACGTATCAATAAGATAGAGCCATGCTGCGGGTTGTTTCAGGCCCTAAATAAACGCGGACACTTAAAAAATCTGTTGGGCAGGCAGATTCACATCTCTTACAACCCACACAATCTTCGGTTCTCGGCGCGGAAGCAATTTGCTTGGCTTTACACCCATCCCAGGGTATCATTTCTAATACATCTGTTGGACAAGCTCGTACACATTGAGTGCATCCTATACATGTATCATAAATTTTTACGGAATGTGACATTGGATCTATAAATTTTCCTTTTCAACATAAAAATTTTCGATCTGGTAAAAATGAAATTAGTACTATATGAGTCATATGTATTGTAGACACCAGACGAAGCAATGGTTTATCCAAACTTCAACAAATAAATAAATAAAATAATGCAATATATTTCTTAATCCGTTTGTGAGAAAGCGTGAAAAGAGCCAAGAGACTTGAATTTTTGGCTTCAACAACCATAATTATACGAATTGTACATACGAATTCGAATTAGCCAATTTATTGGCTATCGTCTTTTCAATATAAATTATTGCAATATTCAAATTGCAATATCAATGAATTGCAAAAATTCAATAAGTAAAAAAGAATACTATGTAATAACCTAATCAAAAAATAGATATTATAAAATAATAAAATAATAAGAAAATAGTATTCGATTTCTATTCATCTTAATATTTGATATTATTATTATATGTGCGCCTTTGTTTAGAGGATTTTATGTCTAATTATTCAAAAAATTAGATTGATTGATACGAGTTGATTTCTTGTTACGATGGATGGAAGAAAGAATGGATAGTCCAATAGCTGCTTCAGCAGCCGCAAGGGCTATAACAAAAATTGCGAAAATGTCTCCTTTTAATTGGCGACTATCAAATAGATCAGAAAATGTTACGAGATTTAGATTAATTGAATTCAGTATAAGTTCAAGACATATTAGAGCTCTAACCATGTTTCGGCTTGTGATCAATCCATAGATACCAATTGAAAATAAATAGACACTAAAAAAAAGTACATGCTCAAACATCATTAACTAACTCCTTATCAATCTCGATTCATTTCAATATGAGGACAAGAATTGAACCGATTCCATTAATTAGAATAGAACAGTTACACAACAAAAGAGAAAAGAAGGTATTTGTTGGCAGTAGATGGGTTTTACTAAATCAAAATTTTGATTCTTTAGTTATTTATTTTAGATTTGAAATTCTAAGAATTTTGACTAATTCTAAGTATTTCTTATTGCCGAGCCATAGTAATTGCACCTATTAAAGAAACTAGAAGAATTATGGAAATGAGTTCAAACGGAAGATAAAAATCAGTTGCTAAATGAATCCCAATTTGTTGAACGTTATTTATGAGACCCTGTTCTACTATTTGGTTTGATCTTGTAGTCCAAAGAATTCCATACCATGACGTATCTGGGATAGTAGTCATTAGTGAAAAAAGAATAGTTATACAAACGAGTGAAGTGAACCCATCTCCAATAGTCCAATAATTCTTATTTTTAGACCATTCTGAGCCATTTACGAACATTACGGCAAATATGATCAAAACATTTATAGCTCCCACATAAATAAGAAGTTGTGCGACAGCTACAAAGTAGGAATTCAATAAAATATAAAATAAGGATATACAAACAAGAACTAATCCCAGCGAAAAGGCAGAATAAATTGGGTTGGTAAGTAATACTACTCCTAGACCTCCTAGTAGAAGAACAAATCCCCCAAATAGCACAAGAATCTCATGTATTGGTCCAGGTAAATCCATTATGGATAAGAAGAAATTAATAGTATAAAATTTTTCATGAACTGACTAAAACTAAAAGATTCAAGGAAGGAAAAAGGGATTAGGATATTTTTTTGTATATAAGTTGTATAGTTAGAAATCACATCACGAAAATCTACTCTCATTTTAAACCAGGAATAATTTGCAATAAGCAGTAGTTATTCGTTTTTCTTTATAGTTAATAAAAAACTATTGGATTTTTCTAACAAAAAAGAAAAATCCTAGTAACTAATAATTAGTAACCGTTCTTGAATTCCAAGATTTTTCTTCGTCTATTTTACTTTGAGTCGAATTCCTAATTGTTTGAATTGTGTAATCTCCCATTATGGAGATTGGTAACCGACTCAAAGCAATTTGATTGTAATTCAATTCATGACGATCATAAGTAGAAAGTTCATATTCTTCAGTCATTGATAAACAGCTTGTCGGACAGTACTCAACACAATTACCACAAAATATACAAACTCCGAAATCAATACTATAATTAAGCAATTGTTTCCTTTTAATATCCTTTTCAAATCTCCAATCCACAAGGGGTAGATCTATCGGGCATACGCGAACACATACTTCACAAGCAATACATTTATCAAATTCAAAGTGGATTCGCCCCCGGAAACGCTCCGATGTAATTGATTTTTCATAAGGGTAGTGAATCGTTATAGGTAAACGATTTGTGTGGGATAAGGTAATTATGAAACTTTGACCAATGTACCTTGCAGCGCGTATTGTTTGTTGACCATAACTCATGAACCCAGTTACCATAGGGAACATATTCTAAATATCTATGAAAAAGGTATGTTTCTTTCTCTTGTTTGAGAGAACTTTTGTGTTGAAAATATTCTTACTGTTATTGTATTATCTTATTTATAGTGAAACAAGTTGGGAAGAAGTTGTTAATAAGAGATTGCCCAGGGAAATAGGTAAAAGAAATTTCCATCCAAGATTTAATAACTGATCCATTCTCATCCTGGGTAAAGTCCATCTTATTGTGATAGAAATGAAGAGAAATAAATAAGCTTTAGTTAATGTAATAAAGATACCCGTTGTCATTTCCAAAATTCCAACCATTTTATTCATTTGGAAAAATTCAAAAAAGGATATATAGGGAATAGAGAAATTCCACCCGCCTAAGTAGAGAACTGTTACAAATAAAGAGGAAACTAATAAATTTAGGTAAGAAACAAGATAAAATAAACCATATTTGATACCGGAATATTCGGTTTGATAACCTGCTACTAATTCTTCCTCTGCTTCTGGTAAATCAAAGGGTAATCTTTCACATTCTGCCAAAGAAGAAATTAGAAAAACCAGAAAACCTATAGGCTGACGCCAAAGATTCCATCCAAAAAAACCATATTTTGACTGTGCTTCAACTATATCAACTGTACTTGAACTGTTAGATAATCATAGTCGATGATAACATCACAGTTCCCACCGCTATTCCAAAACCGTACATGAAACCTTAGCTTCATACGGCTTCTCTATGATCAGAAAAAGGAAAGGGTTGTTTCGTTTCGGTATTATCCCCCTGGGCATAGATAGAATTAGGTAAGATAAAATCGATTGGAAAGTCCTAAATTAGACCAAAGGAATTCCGTCTGCTAGAATAAGAAAAAGCGCTTCCGAATTGATCTCGTCCTTTATAATATAATGAAAATTTTTCTTTGTTCAGTAATAACTTAATCTTGGAATAAAACACTCGTTATAGCAATTAATAAATGAAAAGAATTAGGCATTAATTCATGAGGAATTCTGTATTAATATGAATAGAGGAAGGAAAGAATAAATAAATATCTTTTTTTTGTATTGCATTCCATATCTTTTGTCCTATTCTTCTTTCCCCGGGGAAGGGTACTTAAAAAGAAAAAAGGAATAAAGGATTAATTCGTTCTTGATAGCCATTTCTTTAACAAGTGAAAGGGAACATACTCTGGATCGGAATCCGAAGAAAGTACTACTTGATCATTTCCACCAATTTCAAGTCCTTATTATGATTCCTTTTATGAGGAAAAATCTCTAATGTCTTAGATTCCCTCATTACTAATCCTTTATGTACTTTAGTGTTCCTAACCCCTCACTAATTTTTGATGGATTCCCCTTATGATTATAAGTTATAGTAATAACTCGGAATATTCTAGTAATGGAATTCCATATCGCGAATCCTTTATTCTTGCCCGCTTCAAGATATGATGACTAATCAAAAAATCTCAACCTTGGGGTAAAGAGTTTACACTACTTATGTTTACTTCAACTTTTTTCTTGTACGTAGGAAATGAGATTTTTTCTTTTTACTACAAATTAATAAGCTGTTTTGTTTCACTCATATAGCTATCTAGTTTAACTTACCAACCCGAATACAGAATAAGAAAAGGAAGATAAATATTCAATGGATTTTGGAGGAAAAAGATCCTATTTTAACGAATCACACGTAGAGATATTGCTAGCACACAAAAAGTTAATGGTATTTCATAACTAATAGATTGAGCAGCAGCTCGTAGACCGCCTGAAAAAGAATATTTATTATTTGAGCTATATCCTGCCATAAGAAGACCAATAGGAGCAATACTTGAAATGGCAATCCATAAAAAAACACCAATACTAAGATCGGCTAAAACAAAACGATATCCAAAAGGGATAACTAAAAAACTTAATAAAATTGATATGACTGCTATAGAAGGTCCAATGCTAAATAAAGGAATATCTCCTCGGGATGGCAGGATATCCTCCTTAAAAAGTAGCTTAGTTCCATCGGCTATAGCTTGAAGCAGTCCCAGGGGGCCAGCATATTCAGGACCAATACGTTGTTGTATCGATGCAGATATTTCTCTTTCTAACCACACAATTACGAGTACTTCTATTGTGATTCCCAGTAGGAGGGTCAAAATGGGTAGAATCCATATCAGTCCATAGACTTCTTTTAATAATTCTGATTTCGAAAAAGAATTGATAGTTTCTATCTCTACCCTATCTATTATCATTTCAACGATCAACTTCCCCCATAATGATATCTATACTACCTAATATCGTCATGATATCAGCCAATTTCATTTTTTTAACTAGTTGAGGAAGAATTTGCAAATTAATAAAACCGGGTGGACGAATTTTCCATCTCCAGGGGAAAAGACTATCATCTCCTACCAGATAAATTCCTAATTCACCTTTTGGAGCTTCCACTCTTACATAAAGCTCTTGCTTTGACAATTCAAAATTGGGCGAAGGTTTTTTACCAAGAAATCTATATTCAAAATCATTCCATTCGGAATTCTTTGTTTTCTTAAAGCGTCGGACTTCTAAATTCTCATAAGGACCTCCAGGAATTTTCTCTACAGCCTGTTGAATAATTTTGATGGATTCCCTCATTTCACCCATTCGTACTAAATAGCGAGCTAATGAATCCCCTTCTTTTTGCCATTGGACTTTCCAATCGAATTGGTTGTAAGACTCATAAGGATCAACTTTACGAAGATCCCATTGTATTCCAGAAGCTCGTAACATCGGTCCCGATAAGCCCCAATTTACTGCTTCTTCTCCGCTAATAAAACCGACTCCTTCAACTCGTTCTAAAAAAACGGGATTCCGTGTAATAAGTTGTTGATATTCAACAACTCCTCGTAAAAAATAATCACAGAAATCTAAACATTTATCGACCCATCCATAAGGTAGATCGGCGGCTACCCCTCCGATGCGAAAGTAATTATGCATCATTCGCATACCTGTAGCAGCTTCAAATAGATCATATATCAATTCTCTCTCTCTAAAAATATAGAAAAAAGGGGTCTGTGCGCCTAGATCCGCCATAAAAGGTCCAAGCCATAACAAGTGAGAAGCTATACGGCTCAACTCTAACATAATTACCCTAATATAGCTGGCTCTTTGGGGTATTTGAATATTCTCCAAGAATTCTGGTGCATTTACCGTTATTGCTTCTGTAAACATAGTAGCTAAATAATCCCACCGTGTTACATAAGGTAAGTATTGTATAATAGTTCGGTTTTCCGCGATTTTTTCCATTCCTCTGTGTAAATAGCCTAATATGGGTTCACAATCAATAACATCTTCACCATCGAGAGTAACGATCAGTCGAAGAACACCATGCATTGATGGGTGCTGAGGGCCCATATTGACTATCATGAGATCTTTTCTTGTAAGCGGTAGACTCATATCCTTTCTTCCTTAATTCATTATTCCATGAAAATGGATTATTCCATGAATTCCTCAAAACGAGGCTCATCAAAATGAAAAATCTAAGACTACTATAAGACTACTAATAAAATAAGAAAAAAATTCGAACGATTAAATTACTTCTCCCGAATATCCAACTGACTGATTAATTTCTTATAACGTACTCTATTTTTCTTTGCCAAATAAGCCAGCAAACGTTGACGTTTTCCCAAAAGTCTTCGTAGACCTCTTTCCGATGAAAAATCTTTTTTGTGTAATTCCAAATGTGAAGCAAGTCTCCGTATCTTATTGGTGAAACTGAATACTTGAAATTCAACAGAACCCCTGTTTTCTTCTTTTTCTTCTTTAACCATAAATCCAAAAATTTTTCTACCTCCTTTCTTTTTCATGTATTTTTCTGATCAGGAAAAATAAAAAATTATGTCAGTTATTTTGAAGTTATTCTAATCTCGTACACACAAAAATTTGCAATTATTCATCTACTACTGGAATTTGGATTTATTTTATCGATGCAAATTGGATTTGGATAGAAGGGTACATTCTTTTATTTTAGATAGAAGAAACATTTCTTCTATCTAAAATAAAAGAATTTTGCTGATTTATTTATTGCTATATCCAATTTATGGAATTGATACACCATTTAATTGATATCGTTTAGCAAAATGAAACACAGCATATGCATCCATCTTTCGGCTCGAGAATTTCACGGGATAGAGATATGGTATAAGAAATAGGCTATTAAGTAACTCTAAATGAATTGTGGATACATCTGTATCCTTAACATACTGAAACGACTGCCATTATTCGTATCAAACCAATAGCGATTCATACAAGCTAAATCTTCTAATCAATGGTGGGCCAATAATGAATTTTTTTGCATATGTATTAAGACGCTTGGCCTGATTTCGAAATTTTCCAGAGTTTTTTATGTTGTTTTCATTGCAAAATGATGGACCTCCTTCCGTAACTTTCCAATTACGAGTACGAGAATTGAAAGACATGAAAATTCTCAATTCTCTACGGCGTCTAGGAGATAGATAGAATATTTTCAGGAACAAGAAAATCAGAAGAATCTTTCTCTCTATTCACTACCATTCCGCGTCTTCGACTTCTATTAGTTTCTTTTCTTCTTTAATGCAATAGCTATAGTTTGATATAGAATCCATTTCTCAAAGTAATGGAAACCATTCTCGTATAGGAAATGGTTCGAAAATCGCTATTCCATCTTTTAGGTATCGTGAAAAGTGATACCTGTGAAGATCGTGCATTTCAGTCACATTCAGATCCGCTTTTCGAGTCCATGATATAACCAAATTGGATGGATCTTCCACCCGTTTAGCTAAGAAAGAATAGATGCAGAGGTGGATAATAGATCGATATGAAGATCATGAGCTGCCCCATAATGAAACCGCCAGTAGTCGCGAATATCTCCTTCTTCCCTAATCCAAGATTGGAGAAAGAAGATCTAAGAGGGACCTATGGAGAATGTGGTCAGAAATCCATAATAGAGTCCGACCACAACGACCAAATTAATTATCCTCATCGAGAAACTTAGACTACTAAGTAGAAAAGGTAGAAAAGATTTGAAAATCATGGCATGGGTCTCCTTTTTTTCTTTCTTTAGAGTTTTCTATATGCACAATTTCTCGATGTTTCGATGAGAATTTCTTGACTTTCCATATATAGAAAGAGATAGACTATAAATGACATCTCTTATGTAAATAAGACCAAAGGGATGGATATTAAATGATAGGAAGTGCTAGGAAGTGAAATAGAATGAAATAGAGCCACTTTGGGCTTCCCTATGAAATGAGGCATGGAAC